TCTACCTAATATTCTATATCGATTCTCTATAGTATCTAAATTCGAAATATATAATCTAAAAAGAGAATGGATAAAAAAAAAGATAAAGAACTAAAGAGAAATGTAGATATAAAAAAAATTATCCTGTGTTTTGGAATCAAAGAAGGATATAGAAAAGGTCTTTGCTATGTCTCTTATGTTATGAAACTTTTTTTATGGGAAAGAAAGGAATAGCCATTTATTCCTATAGAGCATCTAGGAGTAAGAAGATTTAATCGGAAATATCGACGGATTTCCGCAGAGTCCAAAAAAATATGAAAATGAAAAGAGAGACCCACTGTTCCGATTTCATCTATATCGAATTTTAATATCAGGATAGTGGATATAATAATAATTCAATGGGTTAGGTTCACTTACTTTTTCTTTTGTTGATTTCGAATCTTTCATTTTTTTTTTTTATTAAAACAATGTAAAGTCAAATAGGAATGTTTGGCGATTGAAAAGAAAATTTATCACTAGTATTACTATACTATAACTTATTAGAATGATAACTTATGCTAATTCATTCATTTTTAGAATTATACGCTTTCTTACTTTTTGATATTACAAATATCAATAGTATCTCTATTCTCTCTTAAAATATGAATACTCCCACGAGAGTTTTAGGATAAAAGCCCCTTATCGGATTTGAACCGATGACTTACGCCTTACCATGGCGTTACTCTACCACTGAGTTAAAAGGGCCTGTTTCATTTTATTCCTTAAAAAACCACTATGAGTTTAGTGAATATAAATATATTGAATTATAACATATTTATAGATATATATTTTATTTGCATAATGCCTTATTCCCCAACGAAAAATTTGATTTACAGCAATTTTATTTACCTAGTGCATATAGGGTAACCTAGGAAATATAGGGCAAATAAAAAAGGTTTTTGACATTGGATTGATACATGTACCTACTAATTCAACATAGATTCAAGATATTTTATTGAGTCGTTGATGAAGAGATTCGATGAACAAAATTCTTAGAAAAAAGTCCAAATCATAAATATAGATTCTAAATCGAAATATAGTACATAATAAAAAATAGATTTATATAGAATAGCGATTCTAATGAATGATTCAGAAATAGACAAAAAATTCTATGGAATCATGAAAGACGAAAAAATACTTCGGATCTAGTCAGACCATATCATTCTATTGTATATTGACAATTTCAAAAAAACTGCTCATACTATGAGCATAGTGTGCTGGTGGTCGGGCAAATATGCCCCCATCGTCTAGTGGTTCAGGACATCTCTCTTTCAAGGAGGCAGCGGGGATTCGACTTCCCCTGGGGGTAAGGTATTACGAAAGGAAAAATTGATCAGGGATTCTCAGTAAGCCCAGAATTGATTCTTCCTGGGTCGATGCCCGAGCGGTTAATGGGGACGGACTGTAAATTCGTTGGCAATATGTCTACGCTGGTTCAAATCCAGCTCGGCCCAAGAATTCGCTAATCCACACACATGAAATGATATAACCCCTTTGTTCTCCAGAAATGCCCGATACGAAAGAAAAAAAGGAAATACGAAAGAAAAAAAGGAAAATTGTTGTCCCACCCGCTATTTTTTGTTTGGCTCTTTTCTTTTCCTTTTTTCAAAAAAATTATGATCTTGCTGATGATCTAGATTCATATCATGATCTGTAAGTATAAAGTCTAAGAAAAAAAAATAGTTTTTTCTTTCCATTACTTTATTATTTTTTTTCATTGAAAGAACGATTATCAATCGATTTGGAAATAAGTAAAGGATTACGAGTAATCCTTGTTGTTCGCACTAAAAAGCATTGATATATATATCACTCACGTCTCTGTTACAAGACGACGATTCTAATATAAATAGAAAGTCTTTGAATGAAATCATAAGACTATGTATACCGTATACTTTATTTCCCTGGGATTGTAGTTCAATTGGTCAGAGCACCGCCCTGTCAAGGCGGAAGCTGCGGGTTCGAGCCCCGTCAGTCCCGACGGATCAAAATGTAATACAAAAAAAAATACATAAATTTCTCTCTCCTTTTTCTGTAAAATGTAAAAAGAGGATAAATAGCATAATGTCATTCCCAAGGAATCCTTCTTAATTTTTCTATTTTTTTTTGTTTGTAACCAATGTAAGCGTAAAGGCGTTTATATGAGACTTCATCAGATGAGAAAGCAGTCGTTTAGATAAAAGAAAGAATCGAAAAAGTGATAAATAAAAAAGAAAAAGAAAGTCAAGAAATTTTTGATTCGGTATGGATAAAGGATCTTCCTATGTTATACTATTTAATTCTCGACGATGAATCGATTTGATAGTTCAGATATTGTTATTCATGATATTTAATTTACAGGCGAAAGAGTTATCATCTCTATGGGATTAAATCCCGAGTTATTGCGAAGTAAAGAAAAATCAAATAAATAGTGAGATTATGGAAGTCAATATTCTCGCATTTATTGCTACTGCACTGTTCATTCTAGTTCCTACTGCCTTTTTGCTTATAATATACGTAAAAACGATCAGTCAAAGTCAGGGCGATAAAGTTGAATGAAACTTGACTTCTTAAGTCTTGTCAATGATTGAAGAAACAAACTGAAAAGGATTCCAATTTCGTGTCTTAAATGAAATGAGCGGACTAGAATCAACAGTATTCTATGAGATCCGATAGTATGAGTATGGTAGAAAGAAATAGGAATCTTTCTACCATACTCTCTATTATTGTTATTGTTATGTAGTGTATTTGTACTGGATAATGATGTAGGCGGCTTAATCTTAATATAGATCAATCTACAATCTAAATATGTATTTTCCTACATGTATATATGAATTATCGAGATGTATTCACTTAATTGAATATTTAATAACCGAACCGCTTTCTTTTCTCTTTAAACAGTTTTAAACAGTAAAGGGGGAAACAGAACAAATAAAAAGGCAAATAGAAAGGTTAAAAAGGTTTACACTCTTCCGCATTGTCTAGATCTGTAACACTGTTAAGAGCGGGGTTTATCAAAATAGCAATTTTAGGAAGAATTTGGTTAGAAACGGATTTCAAATCATTTGTATTCGTTCCTTATTTGTTTGATTGAAATGATATTATTCGTATTTTTTTTATTATTCATATATAGAATAGAAGTCATATATATATATGAATATATATATGAAATAATATAGAAAGTTCTTATTCATATATAGGATTATAGTTATTCAATATATATTTGATTATTAATAGACTACATTACTCTACTAGAATTAAATAGAATATGGAAATGCAGATAATTTTATCTAAAATTAAATAAAATTTAAATAATAATTAATAAGAAGAGTTAAATCTTTGCCAAACAATTTATAAAACAATTGATGCAGTTTGATTCCTCAGTTCAATTCGTAGTACCTCGACTCTAGAGTCCACTTCTTCCCCATACTACGAGTGAAAGGGAAAATGTAAAGACTACCATTAAAGCAGCCCAAGCGAGACTTACTATATCCATGTGAATTCTATCCCCTATCTCTATGAATATGAAGGAATTATTCCATTATTATTCACTAATAATAGTCGAATTATTGGCACAGAGTCAAAAAAGGATTTTGCTCCCTACCATTGATGAAACGATCTAATAAATCCAATTCAATTCTAATTAGTATATGATTTGTAGTAGAATCGGTAAAGATTAAGTACAAGCAAAATAAGCAGCGACGCTCTTGGAAGTAGCAAGAAAATTTTTCTAACATGTAGGAACAATAACATGTTTTGTTGTGCTTCATTAACTCAAACGTCTAAAAAAGATAGAATCAAGATGGGTCGCTATTTATTACATACCCCTATTTTTTTCCATTTTATCGAATCTGTACCTTACCTTCTCCCCATTCTCTATGTAAAACAATCGTAAGACAGTCTAGTCAGGAATGGAATAATAATTCCCTAAAAGAACTTCGTTTTTTTTTTTATTTTATATAAAAAATAGAAAAGTAAAAAAGGCCAATTAATCCATTCAATCAATCTAATTAGTATTGAATGCCCCAGTACTCAGATATTTTTATGAGTCTGTAGACAAAGTACCTTACGCCATTTCTGCAATTACTAATTAACTTCCTCTTGAGTATTCACTCTACTTTAAGATCCAATCAGTAGACATTACATTAGTAGTGTAAGGGCTATCAGATTAAGATTTATCAATTCCCCACTACTAGAAACTTGCCTTGAATCCGAGACGAAAGGATTTACAGCACTTTAGAGGACAGAACTTTCAGATGTTTAGAATCAAGCAAGTATCAAGAATCCCTTTCTTACTTTGGGATTGCGTTGAGAACAAATTTGGCAAGTTAAATCAGCAAAACAATAGGGGTATTTCGAAGCTTTTGTTGATCAGGCGACACCCGGATTTGAACTGGGGAAAAAGGATTTGCAGTCCCCCGCCTTACCGCTCGGCCATGCCGCCAAGACGATACAAAATAGCTGAAAATACCCCCCTTTTTAGATTGAGTTGAGAAATCAAATGTGGCTTTTCAGTCACAAAAGCAAAAATTCAGGACAAATCGGGACCATTAACTATGTGACTGTGAATTCATGAACGATTCTCGGATTTGAATCTAAAATTGTCTTTCCCTAATGATCTTTCCCTAATGATATAAAAAATCCAAATTAATACATAACTAATCAAGATTAAAAAAAAAGTCTTCTCAGTTATATTAATATTATAATAGCAATTATGCATATATGTAAACCCCAGACCCTAAATTGTTTTACAGATATCTAATCAAATACCTTAACTGTTCTGTATATGATTTTTATCTATAGAAAATAGTAACTTTGATAGAACACGACATAGGCTGTCCCGAATAGAAATTCAATAAAGGAGGAGATATGTATAGATAGCTAGAGTCATATATGAACATGTTTAATAAATACAAGTCTTTTTACGCACTTAAATCATATTATATGAATTAGACTAAAAAATTAGGTAAAAGCGTTTCCTTTATATTATATGATTATATGCGAAT